AATATTGGGTAGCTGTCGTTAAACCTGGTAGAATACTTTATGAAATGGGTGGAGTCGCAGAAAATATAGCCAGAAAGGCTATTTCAATAGCAGCATCAAAAATGCCTATACGAACTCAATTCATTATTTCGGGATAATAATTAGAACCAAAGGAAAGAGGTCTTTAGGATGAAAGAAAAAAAAAAATAGCAATTGTAGGTTTATTTTTGAACACAGAATATTTTTTTACTTCAACCTTTGGACTGAAAGAACAGAAAAAAAAATGATATGATTCAACCCCAAACCCATTTGAATGTAGCCGATAACAGCGGAGCCCGCGAATTGATGTGTATTCGAATTATAGGAGCTAGTAATCGACGATATGCTTATATTGGTGACATTGTTGTTGCTGTAATCAAGGAAGCAATACCAAATACGCCTTTAGAAAGATCAGAAGTGATCAGAGCTGTAATTGTACGTACTTGTAAAGAACTCAAACGTAGCAATGGTATGATAATACAGTATGATGATAATGCTGCGGTTGTCATTGATCAAGAAGGAAATCCAAAAGGAACTAGAATTTTTGGCGCAATTGCCCGGGAATTGAGACAGTTAAATTTTACTAAAATAGTTTCATTAGCACCCGAGGTATTATAAGACGAGACTATGATATAGATATATTATTTGTGAATGAAATAGATTAATTAATAGATTATGTCTTACACATATACCTTTTGTAGTATTTATTATATATAATATTTCATAATCTAATAATAATATATATTCTATATATATTAAATATATTCAATATTTAGATATTTTATATTTTATTTTGAATAAAAAATAGAAAAAGGAGCATGTTGATTATATCGAAAGTCATGAAAAACAATCATTTTCGTTTATCATGGGTAAAGACACCATCGCTGACATAATAACCTCTATACGAAATGCTAACATGAATAGAAAAGGAACGGTTCAAATACCATCTACTAACATCACCGAAAACATTGTCAAAATACTTTTACGAGAGGGTTTTATTGAAAACGTGAGAAAACATAGGGAAAACAACAAATATTTTTTAGTTTTAACTCTACGGTATAGAAGAAATAGGAAAGGATCATATAAAACTATTTTCCATTTAAAACGGATCAGTACACCTGGTCTACGAATCTATTCTAATTATCAACAAATTCCTAGAATTTTAGGAGGAATGGGAATTGTAATTCTTTCTACTTCTAGAGGTATAATGACAGATCGAGAGGCTCGATTAGAGAGAATCGGCGGAGAAGTTTTATGTTATATATGGTAACCTTTCTGATGTCTGAATTATATGAGAAACTTCTATCCATTTTTGTGAAAAAAAAAAAGATAGAAAACACAGGTTTCTAATATCACTCCTCATACTTTAGTGAATGCGTGAAGGGAGTTTAACAGGAATAGCAATAAAAGAAAAAAAATGGATTATGAGGGTTTAATTACTGAATCACCTCTCAGGGGTATGTTCCGGGTTACTTGATATAATGAAAATAGGATTCTAGGATATGTTTCCAAAAGAATTCGACGTACTCTTATTTTATATGTATACGACCAAGAAAGAAAAAATGGAAGTAGAAGTATAAATCAATTAATTAGAATGTTTTTCAACTTCAACATTCTTTTTGGAAGGGGGTACAATCAGAAGTTAAAAATTTAAGGAAACCTTATTTTCTTCTAATAAATAGATTGGGGATCAAGTTAAGGAATGACAAATATGAAAATAAGGGCCTCTGTTCGTAAAATTTGTGAAAAATGTCGATTGATCCGTAGACGGGGGCGAATTATAGTAATTTGTTCCAATTCAAGACATAAACAAAGACAAGGATAATATTTCCACAAAAGAATTTATAGAATATTTCATATTCAAATTTCATATTCCATTTTTTTTATTTCTATTTGATTTTTTTTTCTATTAATTTTCTTAATATTTTTTTTTTATTGTGTTTTTTTTTTAGTTTTACTATATACCACATAAGTATAAGATTTTTACAATAGAAGAAGTTTGACCCCTCCCTATAATGTTTTAGTTTTCTTTATTTTTGGGGGCCTTTATATATTCCATTTTAATGTGCCTCACAATTCGAAAGAATTCGGGGGGGGTCATTTCGTTTTTCGATCTAGAACAAATAGCTTAAGAGATGAGAGAATTAAGAATACCCACTAGAAAGACTAATCCAATCCATAATGATGTACCGGAAAATACAAGATTTTTGTTACTCGACCAACCATCAGGAGAAGCAAATACAACAGGTACACTAATCAGTAAAATGGATGAAGTAGCAATTAATGCAAAAACAGCCAATTGGAAAGCAATAGTCATGTTTTAATCCTCCAATTTACCAACAAAAGAACTATACCATTTGATCCCCCAATCCCTTGATCCCTCCCTTTATCGACAAAAAATTTGTAATATAATAAAAAAACGCATTATGGAGGGTTTTATCATGAATCCATTGATTTTATATGACTTATTACCACCCCTTTT